TGAATAAACCCAACGAGTAACTAATAATCCTGTTATACAGGAAAAAGTCATTATCATCCCCCTTTCGGATGAATCATATAGTTTTACGATTTCATCGACTAAAAAAGTTATGAAATGAATTGTAATTACAATTGAAACAATCGAAAAAGAAATATGAGTTAATATATGCTCTAAAGTTGAAAATATCATAATTTTTTTTTTAATTTTTAAGGAGTCCCATAATTATAAAAAGGAAATTGGAAACTGAATTCATTATAGGATCTATTTACTTTTTTTAGGAGATGACATGCCGCCACTCGGACTCGAACCGAGATGCTCTAGCACTGCTTCCTAAGAGCAGCGTGTCTACCAATTTCACCATAGCGGCTTGTCTTGAATTCATAATACCCTATGAATAAGCAATCGTCTAGATTTAAGAATTAAATTGTTGCAATCTTTTTTAGGAAAGATTCAAATTGATGAATAAAAATTCGTTCAAATAGGTATTTGAAGGTTCATTATTTGAATTTAGGGTCTTAGTTTTATTGTGTATTTTAGACTCTCCTCGACTTGAACTCTTGGAAAACTAGATAGTCCAACTATGAATTAAGGGATAGAACCCCCCCCCAAAAAAAAAAACATTTTTGTTTTGTTTTAATGAACTGTTTTTGATTTATTTGATTTCAAACATCGAAACCAAAAAATCCATTTTATCAATGAACAAAAAAATTTGTTAAGTGTTTTTGAGTGGATTGATGGAAATAAATATATGGGAGTCTATATAGGAATTCATAGAAAATCCAAAAAGAAGAAAGTTGCACAAAAAGGTTTAGAATTTTAATCAATTAGTTTCAATGATTTTGATTTTTTACTCGCCTTTCTATAGAGAAAACGTGGATCTAGAAAAAAAAGAAAACCTTATATTATTGCTTATATTATTGTAAGAAACAGGCTGATGGGGAAAATAATACTCCCCACCTTGGAAATGAGAAAATATACTAAAAAGACAATTACGTATCTTATGTTTTTTTGTCAAAAAAAAAAGATTCNTTTTTTTTTTTTTTGAATTCAGTACGGTAAAGAGAAAAATCCTTATTCTAATTCTAAGAGTGAAACAAATTCCATTTCCTATTGATTAACTCAACAGGGAATGGAAAGCGGAAATTTTATTTTCGAAACAAAATGAGTCAATTTTTGAGTCAAGCCGATTCAGATTATTGTAACATGTTATGTTTTATTACTTATTTTATTTGTTTGTTGCACAAAAAAACTTTTTGAATTCCCGGTAGAAATGGATTTCCCTAAGGAAAACGCTTTTAACGCTGCCCAATACCCCTTCCTTTTCCAAAAATTTTTACGAATACGCTTTTTTGATGCAGAAGTACGTTTTTTTGGAACTGCCATTTAAATCAAAATTAAGAGATTACTCATTGGTATAGCTGGATGTGAAAGACATCTATTCTTCAAAAGAAATTTTCGCTTTGCCAATTCATTATGTATTTCTTTTCTAGATAATATTTTTGATTCTAAAAATCAAAAAGAATACATAAGATGCGTGAAAGATATGGGAAAATTGCATAAACTATTTTTATTACTAAAAATAAAAGAATATTCTTTTATTTTTTAGTAACTTGTCAAATTCGCGAAAAATATGTCTAATTTAACTTGAATTTGAAAGTTCGAAGGAGACTAGTAATTAATCTGCTTTTTTCATATGATTTGACCAATTGTAACTTCTTGATTTGAATATTTGAAGTATTTAGCAGAAACTTCTAAAGTTTAAGTATAAAAAGAAATAAAAATTCAAAAATTCTATTTCTATTTAAGTTATTAAGTTAGTGCATATCTTTATTTTTTTATTGACTCCTTTCAAAAAGAGGTAAGATCCGGTGAATCGGAAACAATTAATATTAATTAAGAATTAAAAAACTTTTTTTATGGAACAGACATATCAATATGCGTGGATCATACCTTTCCTTCCACTTCCAGTTCCTATGTTAATAGGAGTGGGACTTCTTCTTTTTCCGACAGCAACAAAAAATCTCCGTCGTATGTGGGCTTTTTCGAGTATTTTATTGTTAAGTATAGTCATGATTTTTTCAACTAATTTGTCTATTCAGCAAATAAAAAGCAGTTCTATCTATCAATATGTATGGTCTTGGACCCTCGATAATGATTTTTCTTTAGAATTCGGCTACTTGATCGATCCACTTACTTCTATTATGTCAATGTTAATCACTACTGTTGGAATTATGGTTCTTATTTATAGTGATAATTATATGGCTCACGATCAAGGATACTTGAGATTTTTTGCTTATATGAGTTTTTTCAGTACTTCGATGTTGGGATTAGTTACTAGTTCGAATTTGATACAAATTTATATTTTTTGGGAATTGGTTGGAATGTGTTCCTATCTATTAATAGGGTTTTGGTTCACACGAACTCCTGCAGCAAATGCTTGTCAAAAAGCGTTTGTAACTAATCGTGTGGGGGATTTTGGTTTATTATTAGGAATTTTAGG